CGAAAATGATTATATTCTACAAATCATAAAGATATTGGAACTTTATATTTTATTTTTGGAATTTGAGCAGGAATAGTAGGAACATCTTTAAGACTTTTAATTCGAGCTGAATTAGGAAATCCCGGATCTTTAATTGGAGATGACCAAATTTATAATACTATTGTAACAGCTCATGCTTTTATTATAATTTTTTTTATAGTTATACCTATTATAATTGGAGGATTTGGTAATTGATTAGTTCCCCTGATATTAGGAGCCCCTGATATAGCCTTCCCACGAATAAATAATATAAGTTTTTGATTCTTACCCCCCTCTCTCACCCTTTTAATTTCAAGAAGAATCGTAGAAAATGGAGCAGGTACTGGTTGAACTGTCTATCCCCCCCTATCTTCTAATATTGCTCATGGAGGTAGTTCAGTAGATTTAGCTATTTTTTCTTTACATTTAGCTGGTATTTCATCGATTTTAGGAGCTATTAATTTTATTACCACTATTATTAATATACGAGTTAATGGACTTTCATTTGATCAAATACCTTTATTTGTTTGAGCTGTTGGTATTACTGCTTTACTCCTTCTTTTATCATTGCCAGTTTTAGCTGGAGCTATCACAATATTATTAACGGATCGTAATTTAAATACATCATTCTTTGATCCTGCAGGTGGAGGAGACCCAATTTTATATCAACATTTATTTTGATTTTTTGGACATCCTGAAGTTTATATTTTAATTTTACCAGGATTTGGTATAATTTCCCATATTATTTCTCAAGAAAGAGGTAAAAAGGAAACTTTTGGATCATTAGGAATAATTTATGCTATAATAGCAATTGGATTACTAGGATTTGTTGTTTGAGCTCATCATATATTTACAGTAGGAATAGACATTGATACTCGAGCCTATTTCACTTCAGCAACTATAATTATTGCTGTTCCCACAGGAATTAAAATTTTTAGTTGATTAGCTACTCTTCACGGAACTCAAATTAATTATAGTCCTTCTATTTTATGAAGATTAGGATTTGTTTTTCTTTTTACTGTAGGTGGTTTAACAGGAGTAATCTTAGCTAATTCTTCAATTGACGTAGCATTACATGACACTTATTATGTAGTAGCACATTTCCATTATGTTTTATCTATGGGAGCTGTATTTGCTATTTTAGGGGGATTTATTCATTGATATCCTCTTTTTATAGGACTGTCTTTAAATTCTTATTTATTAAAAATTCAATTTTTTACTATATTTATTGGGGTGAATCTTACTTTTTTCCCACAACATTTCTTAGGATTAGCCGGAATACCTCGTCGTTATTCAGACTATCCTGATGCTTATATTTCCTGAAATATGATCTCATCTTTGGGATCTTATATTTCTTTATTAGCAGTAATATTTATATTAATTATTATTTGAGAATCAATAATTAATCAACGAATTGTTTTATTCCCTTTAAACATATCTTCATCTATTGAATGATATCAATTATTACCCCCCGCAGAACATTCATATAATGAACTTCCTATTTTAAGAAATTTCTAATATGGCAGATTATATGTAATGGATTTAAACCCCATTTATAAAGGATTTATCCTTTTTTTAGAAATGGCAACATGATCTAATTTTAATCTTCAAAATGGGACTTCTCCATTAATAGAACAAATTATTTTTTTTCACGATCATACATTAATTATTCTTCTAATAATTACTATTATAGTAGGATATTTAATATTAAGATTATTTTTCAATAAATATATTAACCGATTTTTATTAGAAGGTCAAACTATTGAATTAATTTGAACTATTTTACCAGCTATTACATTAATTTTTATTGCTCTCCCCTCTCTTCGTTTACTTTATCTATTAGATGAACTTAATAATCCCTTAATTACACTAAAATCTATTGGCCATCAATGATATTGAAGATATGAATATTCAGATTTTAAAAATATTGAATTTGATTCATATATAATTCCATCAAATGAATTATCCCCTATAAATTTTCGCTTATTAGATGTTGATAACCGAATTATTTTACCCATAAATAATCAAATTCGAATTTTGGTTACAGCAACAGATGTTATTCATTCTTGAACTATTCCATCATTGGGAGTAAAAGTTGATGCTAACCCAGGTCGTTTAAATCAAACTAATTTTTTTATTAATCGACCCGGAATTTTTTATGGTCAATGTTCTGAAATTTGTGGGGCTAATCATAGATTTATACCAATTGTAATCGAAAGAATTTCAATTAAAAATTTCATTAATTGAATTAATAATTATTCTTCATTAGATGACTGAAAGCAAGTACTGGTCTCTTAAACCATTTTATAGTAAATTAGCAATTACTTCTAATGATTAAAATTAAAGGATTAGTTAAAAAAAATAACATAAATATGTCAAATTTAAATTATTACTTTAGTAATATTCTTTTATTCCACAAATAATACCAATTAATTGAATAATATCTTTTATTTTTTTTATTACGATCTTTATTTTATTTAATATTATAAATTATTATATTTTCATTATTAAAATAAATAATAATAATTTAAATTTTAATAAAAATTTTAAAAAAATTAAAAATTTAAACTGAAAATGATAACAAATTTATTTTCAATTTTTGATCCTTCTACTAATTTATTTAATTTACCATTAAATTGATTAAGAACTTTTATTGGATTAATATTTCTTCCTTACACTTTCTGACTATTTCCTAATCGACATATTTTTTTTTGAAATTTCATTTTAAATAAACTTCATATAGAATTTAAAACTTTATTAGGTAAAAATAGATTTAATGGATCAACTTTTATTTTTATCTCATTGTTTTTATTTGTTTTATTTAATAATTTTTTAGGTTTATTCCCATATATTTTTACAAGAACAAGTCATCTAACAATATCTTTATCTTTATCTTTACCTCTATGATTAAGATTTATATTTTATGGTTGAATTAATAATTCTCAACATATATTTGCTCATATAATCCCTCAAGGAACCCCTAGAATTCTTATACCATTTATAGTTTTAATTGAAACTATTAGTAATATTATCCGTCCTGGAACTTTAGCTGTTCGATTAACAGCTAATATAATTGCTGGACACTTATTAATAACTTTATTAAGAGGAACAGGAAGTAGTTTACCAACATTTTTAATTATTTTTTTAATTTTTATTCAAATTTTATTATTAATCTTAGAATCAGCAGTTGCTATTATTCAATCCTATGTTATTGCTATTTTAAGAACTTTATATTCTAGAGAAGTTAATTAAATGAAAACACATTCTAATCACCCATACCACTTAGTAGATTATAGACCTTGACCTTTTACAGGAGCAATCGGAGTTTTAACTTTAGTTACTGGATTAATTAAATGATTCCATAATTTTAATATAAACCTACTAATTTTAGGCTATATTATTACATTAATAACTATATATCAATGATGACGAGATATTTGTCGAGAAGGAACTCTCCAAGGTAAACATACAATTTTAGTTCATAAAGGATTACGTTGAGGAATAATTTTATTCATTATTTCAGAAGTATTTTTTTTTTTATCATTTTTTTGAGCTTTTTTCCATAGTAGACTCTCTCCAAATATCGAAATTGGATCTACTTGACCCCCTATAAATATTATACCATTTAACCCATTTCAAATTCCCCTTTTAAATACTATTATTTTAATTTCATCTGGAATTACAGTAACGTGAGCTCATCACGCATTAATAGAAAATAATTACTCTCAAATAACTCAAGGATTATTTATCACCATTTGCTTAGGAATTTATTTTACTATTTTACAAGCTTATGAATATATTGAAGCACCTTTTACTATTGCTGATAGAATTTATGGATCAACATTTTTTATGGCAACAGGATTTCATGGCCTTCATGGTATTATTGGAACATTATTTTTACTTGTATGTTTAATACGACACTTAAATAATCATTTTTCTAATAATCATCATTTTGGATTTGAAGCTGCTGCCTGATATTGACATTTTGTTGATGTTGTATGATTATTTCTTTATATTTCTATTTATTGATGAGGTAATTAACTATTTATATAATATATTTAGTATATTTGACTTCCAATCAAAAAGTTTAAAATTATTTTAATATAAATAATTCATTTAATTTTAATAATTTCATTAATAATTATATTAATTTCAAATATTATAATATTCTTATCTATTATCCTATCAAAAAAATCTTTCTCAGATCGAGAAAAATGTTCTCCATTTGAATGTGGATTTGATCCTAGATCTTCAGCTCGTATTCCTTTTTCTTTACACTTTTTTTTAATTACTGTTATTTTCTTAATTTTTGATGTAGAAATTGCCCTAATTTTCCCTATAATTTCAACTTTTTCTTTAATTAATTTATTTATTTGAACTAAAATTAGAATTTTTTTCTTATTAATTTTATTAATTGGGCTTTATCATGAATGAAATCAAAATATACTTAATTGAACAAATTAATTTATAATACTATAATGCATACATATATATATATATATATATATATATATATGTAATTTAAATTTTACAAGGATTATAGTTTAAAAAAAACTTTTGATTTGCATTCAAAAAATATTGAACTATCAATTTATCTTAAAATAAGAAGCAATTTTTGCATTTAATTTCGACTTAAAAGATAGAGTAATAAACTCCTTATTTAAATTAATTGAAACCAAAATAGAGGTATATCACTGTTAATGATAAAATTGAATAAATATTCCAATTAAAAAGAAATATAAAGATTAAAATTAAGCTGCTAACTTAATTTTTAGTGGTTAAATTCCATTAATATTTCTATTTATATAGTTTATTTAAAACATTACATTTTCATTGTAAAAATAAAATAAATATTTTTATAAATATTTAAAAATTATTAAATTTCCTTAATATCTTCAATATTATGCTCTAATTATAAGCTATTTAAATAAATTATTATTAATATAAATAAAAAAATTATTATTCATAAAACAAATCTAAATAAATAAATTTTAAAATTATTTATTTGATAAAAATAATAAAATACAGAATAATTTTTTATAATTTTATATAAACCTATTCCTCTATATAATTCTCTTCACCCTAAATCAATATTCTTAAATAAATTTTGTCTAAAATTTAAAAAATAATAATTTAAACCATAAGTTGATAAATTAGGTATAAATCATATAATTCTTAAAAATCTTCTTAAATCATATAATATTAAAAATTTATTTATAGAATAAATACTTATATTTCTAATTAAATACCCCATTAATCCTCCAATTAATCTAACATAAATAACTATTATTTTTAAATTAAAAGGTAAAAAAATTATATAAGGATAATTAAAAATTATTCATCTTAAAAATCTCCCACTAATTACTCTTATAAATAATAATAAAAATATACTTTTTAATATAATATAATCCTCATCATATAAATTATAAATACTAATCAAGTTATAATCATTAATTATTAAATACATTAATAGTCGAATCGTATAAAATATAGTTAAACCTGTAGAAACATAATATAAAAAAAAAATTAATAAATTTAAATTTCTTAAAGATACTATTTCTAAAATTAAATCTTTAGAATAAAACCCAGCTAAAAATGGAATTCCACATAAAGCTAAATTAGAAATATTTATACATAATGAAGTCAAAGGTAAATAAAATCTAATACCCCCTATAAAACGAATATCTTGTATATCATTTATTATATGAATAATAACTCCAGCACATATAAATAATAAAGCCTTAAATATAGCATGTCTTAATAAATGAAAAAAAGCTAAGTCTGGCAATCCTATTCTTAAAATTCTTATTATTAAACCTAATTGACTTAAAGTTGATAAAGCAATAATTTTTTTTAAATCAAATTCATAATTAGCAGAAACCCCAGCTATAAATATAGTCAAACCAGACAATAAAAGTAATATTTTTAAAAAAATAGTATCAACTAATAATATATTAAAACGAATTAATAAATAAACCCCTGCAGTTACTAAAGTTGAAGAATGAACTAAAGCTGATACAGGAGTAGGAGCTGCTATAGCAGCAGGTAATCAAGAACTAAAAGGAATTTGAGCTCTTTTAGTTATAGCAGCTAAAATAATTATAAATCTAACAATTATTATAACAAAATCATTTTTTATAAAATTTAAATAAAAAATATAATTTCATCTACCATAATTTAATATTCAAGAAATAACTATTAAAATACAAACATCCCCAATTCGATTTGATAAAGCAGTTAATATACCTGCATTATAAGATTTAATATTTTGATAATAGATTACTAAACAATAAGAAACTAACCCTAAACCATCTCACCCTAAAAAAATTCTTAAAATATTAGGACTAATAATTAATAAAACCATAGAAAAAACAAATAATAAAACTAAGATAATAAAACGATTTAAGTTTAATTCAGATCTTATATATCTTTTTCTATAATAAATTACTACAGAAGAAATCAATGAAACAAATATTATAAATAATAAAGATATTCAATCTAATAAAATAGACATAACTACTCTTACAGAATTTAAAGAAATTAATTCTCATTCTAAAAATAAAATCATATCATTTATAATAAAATAAATCATAAAAAAAAAATTTATTAAACTAAAAAAAAACAAAAAAAAAAATCTAATAAAACAAATTGAATATTTTTGAATAACCTAAAATGAGATTACTCATATTTTTGATACCACAAATCAATATTTTATATAAATTATTTAAGTAATATTTTTAAAATCAAATTATTGAGTAATCAACCTTTAAAATTATAAAATTTAAAGGTAATCAATGTAATATCAATAATAAATATTCTCGAGAAACTCCAGTATAAAATCTATACAAACCTGAATAGTATTCCCCATGTTGAGTATAAGAAAATAAATATAATCTATACCCAGCACTAAAAAAAGAAATTAACATTAAACTAATTATTGTTATTCAAGATCAACTAACTAATCTATTAATTAATCTAACTTCCCCTATTAAATTTAAAGAAGGAGGGGCAGCTATATTAGAAGACATTAATAAAAATCACCACAATCTTATTGAAGGCATAAAATTTATTAATCCTTTATTAATAAATAATCTTCGTCTATGAAATCGTTCATAATTAATATTTGCTAAACAAAATATTCCAGAAGAACATAATCCATGCCCAATTATTAAAATATATGATCCTATAAACCCCCAATAATTTATTGTTATAATACCGCTAATTACAATACTTATATGAGCAACTGAAGAATAAGCAATCAAAGATTTAATATCAATTTGACAAAAACACTTTAGACTAATATAAACCCCCCCAATTAATCTAATAGTAACTCAAATAATATTTAATTTTAAATTAATTTCTTGTAAAAAAATTATTACTCGCAATAAACCATATCCACCTAATTTTAATATAATTCCAGCTAAAATTATAGAACCAGAAACAGGAGCCTCTACATGAGCCTTAGGCAATCATAAATGAACGAAATATATTGGTATTTTTACTAAAAATGCTATTAATATACAAAAATATAATAAATAAATATTAAAATTAAAAAATTTTAGAAAATAAATTATAATATAATTTATTTCATAAAAAATATAAAAGATTCCAAGTAATAAAGGCAAGGAAGAAAATAAAGTATAAAATAAAAGATATATCCCTGCTTGAATACGCTCAGGTTGGTATCCCCAACCAATAATTAATAAAAGAGTGGGAATCAATCTACCCTCAAAAAATAAATAAAATATAAATAAATTTATAACTCTAAAAGTCAAAAATAATATAATTATCAATATAATAATATTTAATAAAAAAAAATTAATATAAAATTTATTTTTAAATAAATTTTCTCTTGATATAATCATTAATCTTGAAATTCAAATTCTTAATAAAATTAAACCAAAAGAAATTATATCACAAGAAAATATATAACTTAAATTAGTAAAATTTATTAAATTTATAGATAAATTTATAAATATAAATATCATTAATAATAATAATATTTGAACCATTCAAAATATATTTTTTATTAAACACAAAGGAATTATAAATATTAATAAAAATAAAAATTTTATCATTTTATAACATATTTAAACTTTGAAAATAATCATTACCATGAGTTCGAATTATTGAAACTAGAATAGATAACCCTAAAGCCCCCTCACAAACTGAAAAAACTAAAAAAACCATTAATATATATATATCAAATTCAATGTAACTTAAAAATAATATCATAAAAAAAAAAATTCTTAAAACAATAAATTCTAATCTTAATAAAACAATTAATAAATGTTTATGTTTTGAAACAAAAATTATATTACCTAAAATAAATATAAAAATAATAGTAAATATTATATTTATAATAATTATCATTAGTTTTTATAGTTTAAAGAAAAACATTGGTCTTGTAAATCAAAAATAAGAAATTTCTTTAAAAACTTCAAAGAAAAAGAAGTATCTTTATCTATAATCTCCAAAATTATTATTTTAATAAACTATTCTTTGATATAGCAAAAATATTTTTTTCAATTTTATTAATCATTATTTCATTTCTTATATTTTTTTTAAACCATCCCTTATCAATAGGATTAATAATTTTAATACAAACTTTTTTAACTTGTATTTTATCAGGATTAATTATTAAAACTTATTGGTTTTCTTATGTATTATTTTTAACTTTTTTAGGGGGTCTTTTAGTTCTATTTATTTATGTATCAAGAATTGCCTCCAATGAAATATTTTTCTTTTCATTTAAAATAAAAATATTTTTTTTATTTACAATTATTATTAGTTTATTTATTAGTTTATTATTCATTTATAATTTGAATTGAATAAACTTTATTAATAATTCTGATATGGAAAATTTTTTCAATAATTATTTATTTTTTAATAATGAAAATAAAATTAACTTAACTAAATTATATAATAACCAAACATTTTTATTAATAATTATATTAATTATTTATTTATTTATTACATTAGTTGCAGTAGTAAAAATTACTAATATTTTTAGAGGACCTTTACGAACTTCTATTTAAAATAAACAAATGATAAATTTATACAAACCTATCCGAAAAACTCATCCAATTATTAAAATTATTAATGGATCATTAATTGATTTACCTACCCCCTCTAATATTTCAATTTGATGAAATTTTGGCTCTTTACTCAGTTTATGTTTAATTATTCAAATTTTAACAGGACTTTTTTTAACTATATATTATACAGCTAATATTGAATTAGCTTTTTATAGAGTTAATTATATTTGTCGAAATGTTAATTATGGTTGATTAATTCGAACTTTACATGCTAATGGAGCTTCTTTTTTTTTTATTTGTATTTATTTACATATTGGACGAGGAATTTATTATGAATCTTTCAATTTAAAATTTACATGAATGACTGGAGTAATTATTTTATTTTTATTAATAGCAACAGCTTTTATAGGATATGTTTTACCTTGAGGACAAATATCATTTTGAGGAGCAACAGTAATTACTAATCTTTTATCTGCTATTCCTTATTTAGGAACTATACTAGTAAATTGAATTTGAGGAGGATTTGCAGTAGATAACGCTACCTTAACTCGATTTTATACATTCCACTTTTTATTGCCGTTTATTATTTTAATAATAGTTATAATTCATCTTTTATTTTTACATCAAACTGGATCTAATAATCCATTAGGAATTAATAGAAATTTAGATAAAATTCCTTTTCACCCATTTTTTACTTTTAAAGATTTAATTGGATTTATTGTATTGATTTTTATATTAGTTATTTTAAATTTAACTAATCCATATTTATTGGGAGATCCGGACAATTTTATTCCTGCTAACCCATTAGTTACTCCTATTCATATTCAACCAGAATGATATTTTTTATTCGCTTATGCTATTCTCCGATCTATTCCAAATAAACTTGGAGGTGTAATTGCTTTAATTATATCAATTTTAATTTTAATTATTTTACCCTTTACTTTTAACAAAAAAATTCAAGGAATTCAATTTTATCCTTTAAATCAAATTTTATTTTGAATTATAGTTGTTACAGTAATTTTATTAACATGAATTGGAGCCCGACCAGTTGAAGTACCCTATATTATTACAGGACAAATTCTTACAGTAATCTATTTCTCTTATTTTATCTTAAACCCATTAACTAATAAAATTTGAGATAATTTAATTTTTAAATAATTAATATAATTAATGAGCTTGTAATTAAGCATTTGTTTTGAAAACTTAAGAAAGAATATAAATTCTATTAATTTATACTAAAAATAATTAAATTAAACAAAAAAATTTTTAGGCCTAAATAAAATAATAAAAAATTAAGTGAAATAGGTAAATATCTTTTTCAAGCTAAATATATTAACTTATCATAACGATACCGAGGTAATGTTCCCCGAACTCAAATAAATAAAAAAGAAATAAAAGTTAACTTTAAATAAAAAAATATAGTTAAATTATACCCCCCTAAATAAATTAAAACAAATAATAAGCTCATAAATAAAATTCTTGAATATTCAGCCAAAAAAATTAAAGCAAATCCTCCTCTTCTATATTCAATATTAAACCCAGAAACTAATTCTCTTTCTCCCTCAGCAAAATCAAAAGGAGTTCGGTTTGTTTCAGCCAATCTAGAAGACATTCAACATAAACCTAACGGAAATATTAAAAAAATAAATCAAATTATATTTTGATACTCAAAAAATTTTATCAAATTAAATTCTATAATTATTATTACTCCTCTTATTAAAATTAAAGCTAATCTAACTTCATAAGAAATTGTTTGAGCTACGGATCGTAAGCCCCCTAATAAAGAATAATTTGAATTAGAAGATCAACCCGCAACTATAACAGTATAAACCCCTAATCTAGTACAACAAAAAAAAAATAAAATTCCTAAATTAAATCTAACTATATTAAAATAATAAGGAATTAAAATTCAAATTATTAATGATAAAATAAATCTAATTACCGGAGAAAAATAATAAGATATATAATTTGAAGTAAAAGGAAATGTTTGTTCTTTAGTAAATAATTTAATAGCATCAGAAAAGGGCTGTAAAAGACCAATAAACCCCACCTTATTAGGCCCTTTTCGAATTTGAATATATCCTAAAACTTTACGCTCCAATAAAACTAAATAAGCAACCCCAATTAATAAACCTAAAATTAAAATTAAAACCCCAATAAAAATTAAAATTAAATCTTTTATTATCATTTACTATCTATATAATAAATTATATATAAAATGACTTCTAAAATCATCACATTTTTCTGCCAAAATAGCATTTATAAATAATTTAATAATATTCATTTTATTTAAAATTTATTTTAAATATTTGATCCTTTCGTACTAAAATATTTTATTTTTCTAAAGATAGAAACCAACCTGGCTCACACCGGTTTGAACTCAGATCATGTAAGATTTTAATGATCGAACAGATCAAAATTTTAAACTTTTGCATTTAAATTTTATCTTAATCCAACATCGAGGTCGCAAACTTTTCTTTTTATATGAACTAAAAAAAAAAATTACGCTGTTATCCCTAAGGTAATTTTTTCTTTCAATCAAAATTTTTGGCTCTTTTACTCACTTATTTATGTTGTACTATTTAAAAAAAGTTTTTTTAGTTTTTCTATCACCCCAACAAAATAATTATTATAATTTCTATTAATCATTTATATAAAATTATTTATTATAAAAATTATAAAACTCTATAGGGTCTTCTCGTCTTTTAAATTTATTTTAACTTTTTAAATAAAAAATTAAATTCTATAAATAATAAAGAGACAGTTTATATCTCATCCAATCTTTCATACAAGTCACCAATTAAGAGACTAATGATTATGCTACCTTTGTACAGTCAAAATACTGCAGCCCTTTAATTTTCATCAGTGGGCAGATTAGACTTTAAATTATTTTCAAAAAGACATGTTTTTGATAAACAAGTGAATATAAATTTTTGCCGAATTCCTTTTTATTAATTTTCAAAAATTTTTAATTTATTTTACATATAAATTTTATATACTAATTTTATCATTATAATTAAATTTGATTATTTTTAATTTATTTTATTTTATAAAAAATTAAATATTTAATTAAATTTTTCTTACCATAAAATTATTTATAAAAAACTAAAATTTATTAACAATTTAAATTATAAAAATATTAATTTTTAATTTATTATTATAATTATTTAATTTAAAGCTTATCCCCTAAATTATTAAATTTTAATTAAAAGTTTTTAAAAATTAAAAAACATTTTAAAAATTAAAATTTAAAATTAAATTTTTTTCTAAAAAAACTAGATATATTTAAAAACGATTAACATTTCATTTCAAATTAATTATTTAAAATATTTTTGCAACAATAACTTTTATAATTAATTAACTCTTTTAAATTCGAGAAAATTTTCCCTAAAATTTTTTTTTAATAAACTCTGATACACAAGATACATTAAATTAAAATTACTTTTTAAAAAATTTTTTTTAAATTATTTCAAAATTCTTTCACAATACTATTAAACTATAAAATTTTAAATTTTTTCTTTTAAAATACTTTAACCCCCCATTTAAAATATTTTAATTTAAAAATTTCTTTTTTTAGTTTTTATTATTAATTTTTCCCCCTTCAAATTAATTGTTTATACAATATCTTTTCAATGTAAATGAAAAACTTAATTCAAGCTCTAATTTGTTCTTTCTAGAAACACTTTCCAGTACCTCTACTTTGTTACGACTTATTTCAATTTATTTATGAAAGCGACGGGCAATATGTACATATTTTAATTTATAATCATTTTATTAAAATAAATAAAATTACATTTAAATCCACTTTCAATTAGACATTACAAACTAATTTTCATTTAAATATAATTATTGTAATCCATTATATTCTTAATTATAATCTGCATCTTGATTTGATTTAATTTTTATTTTAAATTTTAAAATATTATTTTTACTAAAAAATATTTTTTTAACAACGATATACAAAATAATAAATTAAGTAAATTTATTCGTGGATTATCAATTATTAAACAGATTCCTCTAAATGAACTAAAATACCGCCAAGTTATTTAAGTTTCAATAAATAATTAATTACTATTTTAGTATTTTACTTTAAAATATTAATAATAGGGTATCTAATCCTAGTTTATTATAATATTTTATTAAATCATAATTTTTAATAAATTTTTAAATAAATTAAAATTTCACCTAATAATTTATTATTTTAATTAATATTAAATTTATTTATTAATAACTAATATAATTTAATTTAATTTTTGTATAACCGCAACTGCTGGCACAAAATTTGTTATTAATTTTAATATTACTAAATCTTAATTTCTTAAATTTTTAATATTAATTACTACAAAATAAATTAATTATTATTAAAATAATTAAAAATTAACACTAAAATTTATATGTAAAATAAATTAAAAATAAATTTTCTAAACTATAATAAATTTTATTTATATACACTATTTTTTACATAGATTTTTTTTTTTTTTTTTTTATAATAAAATATTTATTAGAAATTATTAAATTTTAAATAATTTCTCTCTCTCTCTCTTTATAATATTCATATTGAAAATTATATGGCATATAAATTTTTATAATTAATTCAAATAACTATATATTAATATGTATAATATTAATTTAAAAAAAAATTTAATATATTATTTATATATATATATATATTAAATTTTTAATATTATTATTATTATTATTTAATATAAATTTAATTTAAGTTTGTATTAAAACCATTGTTAATAAATTTACAATAAATAAAATTAAAAATAAGCTAAATTTAAGCTTTTGGGTTCATACCCCAAATATAAAGGAAACCCCTTTTTTTTAAAAATAAAGTGCCTGATAAAAAGGATTATTCTGATAGGATAAATTATGTAGATTTGTACCTTTATTGTTTATATTTTATAGAATTAAACTATATCTAATAACATCAAAAATTATTGTGCATCTTACACTAAAATATATTTTTAAAAAAGAAATTGAAATTTTCTCTTTAATTTTTTTCTAAAATTTATTTTTAATTTATTTTTTTATTAATTCTAATAAAATATTTTTTTTATTTATTCTTTTTTTTAGAACTTTAATTTCAATTTCATCTAACTCTTGATTTGGGTGTTGAATTGGTTTAGAAATTAATTTATTGAGTTTTATCCCCCTAATTTCTAACTCAAATAATTTAATAACTTCTGAAGCCTCTTTAAAATATTTTTTAACCCAATCTATTGCCTCAATTAATTTTTTATTTTCAATTTTATTAAAATTAATTTTAATAAAAAATTTTGAAATTAATATATTTTTATCCATTATAATCAATTCTTCTTTACTTATAAAAATAGGAGCTGCCCCCTTCCATTTTTGATTCCCCAATGTAATTGAAGGTCTTTCTTGATTTAATTGTTTTATTTTAATAACCTGACAAAAAATTTCCCCTATAATTCTTTTATCATATTATTTTAATAAAACTTTTTTAATTATAATTATAATTATAAATTCAATTATTGGAGCTATTGGAGGCTTAAACCAAACCTCTTTACGTAAATTAATAGCTTTTTCATCTATTAATAATTTAGGGTGAATATTATCTACTATTTTAATTAGAGAAAATTTATGAATATTTTATTTATTTATATATTCATTTTTAGTATTAATTATATGTTTTTTATTTAATATTTTAAATATGTTTTATATTAATCAATTATTTATTTTAAATATTAATCCTCTTATTAAATTATCTTTATTTATTAATTTTTTATCTTTAGGGGGAATACCTCCTTTTATCGGATTTTTCCCTAAATGAATTGTTATTAATTTTCTAATTAATAATAAAATTTTTATTTTAACTTTCATTTTTATTATAATAAGACTTATTATATTATTTTTTTATATTCGAATTATTTATTCTTCTTTTATATTTAATTATATAAAGTTAAAATGATTTAAAATTTATATTAAAAATTATTTATTTATTTTTATTAATTTTTTTAGTTTAATTTCTATCGCAGGAATAGCTCTTAGAACCTTTTTTTTTTTTTAAGGTTTTAAGTTAAATTAAACTAATAGTCTTCAAAATTATTTATAAAGAAAATTTCTTTAAGCCTTAATAATTTTTGATTATTCCTTAAAATTTGCAATTTTATATCATTATTGAATATAAGACTTTATTAATAAAAGAGAATTATTCTCGTTAATAAATTTACAATTTATCGCTTAAACCTCAGCCATTTTATTTAG